AAGAAATGCGTTGAGAAAGGGCAGATGTATAGAACCTTTCAACGAGATAGTGCTTTTTCAAATCTCTCAAAATGGAATCTGTTCCAAACATATATGCCATGGTTCCTTACTTCGACAGGGTGCAAATATCTCAATTTCACCCTTTTAGATACTCTTTCAGACCCATTGCCGATACTGAGTAGTAGTCAAAAATTTGTATCCATTTTTCATGATATGATGCATGGATCAGATATATCACGGCCAATTCCTCAGAAGATTCTTCCACAATGGACTCTGATAAGTGAGATTTCGAGTCAATGTTTACAGAATCTTCTTCTGTCCGAAGAAATGATTCATCGAAATAATGAGTCACCCGTTCCATTGATATGGGCACATCTGAGATCAACAAATGCTCGGGAGTTCCTCTATTCCATCTTTTTCCTTCTTCTTGTTGCTGGATATCTCGTTCGTATACATCTTCTCTTTGTTTCCCGAGCCTCTAGTGAGTTACAGACAGAGTTAGAAAAGATCAAATCTTTGATGATTCCATCATGTATGATGGAATTTCGAAAACTTCTGGATAGGTATCCTACATCTGAACTGAATTCTTTCTGGTTAAAGAATCTCTTTCTAGTTGTTCTGGAACAATTAGGAGATTCTCTGGAAGAAATACGGGGTTCTGCTTCTGGTGGCAACATGCTATTGGGTGGTGGTCCCGCTTATGGGGTCAAATCAATACGTTCTAAGAAGAAATATTGGAAGATCAATCTCATCGATCTTGTAAGTATCATACCAAATCCCATCAATCGAATCATTTTTTCGAGAAATACGAGACATCTAAGTCGTACAAGTAAAGAGATCTATTCATTGATAAGAAAAAGAAAAAACGTGAACGGTGATTGGATTGATGAGAAAATAGAATTCTGGGTCGCGAACAGTGATTCGATTGATGATGAAGAAAGAGAATTCTTGGTTCAGTTCTCCACCTTAACGACAGAAAAAAGGATTGATCAAATTCTATTGAGTCTGACTCATAGTGATCATTTATCAAAGAATGACTCTGGTTATCAAATGATTGAACAACCGGGATCAATTTCCTTACGATACTTAGTTGACATTCATCAAAAGGATCTAATGAATTATGAGTTCAATAGATCCTGTTTAGCAGAAAGACGGATATTCCTTGCTCATTATCAGACAATCACTTATTCACAAACCTCGTGTGGGGCTAATAGTTTTCATTCCCCATCTCCTCATGGAAAACCCTTTTCGCTCCGCTTAGCCCTATCCCCTTCTAGAGGTATTTTAGTGATAGGTTCTATAGGAACTGGACGATCCTGTTTGGTCAAATACCTAGCGACAAACTCCTATGTTCCTTTCATTACGGTATTTCCGAACAAGTTCCTGGATGACAAGCCTAAGGGTTATCTTATTGATGATATCGATATTGATGATAGTGACGATATCGATATTGATGATAGTGACGATATTGATGATGACCTTGATATTGATACGGAGCTGCTAACTATGACGAATGTGCTAACTATGTATATGACGCCGAAAATAGACCGATTTGATATCACCCTTCAATTCGAATTAGCAAAAGCAATGTCTCCTTGCATAATATGGATTCCAAACATTCATGATCTGCATGTGAATGAGTCGAATTACTTATCCCTCGGTCTATTAGAGAACTATCTCTCCAGGGATTGTGAAAGATGTTCCACTGGAAAGATTCTTGTTATTGCTTCGACTCATATTCCCCAAAAAGTGGATCCCGCTCTAATAGCTCCGAATAAATTAAATACATGCATTAAGATACGAAGGCTTCTTCTTCCACAACAACGAAAGCACTTTTTCATTCTTTCATATACTAGGGGATTTCACTTGGAAAAGAAGATGTTCCATACTAACGGATTCGGGTCCATAACCATGGGTTCCAATGCGCGAGATCTTGTAGCACTTATTAATGAGGCCCTATCGATTAGTATTACACAGAAGAAATTCATTATAGAAACTAATACAATTAGATCAGCTCTTCATAGAAAAACTTGGGATTTTCGATCCCAGATAAGATCGGTTCAGGATCATGGGATCCTTTTCTATCAGATAGGAAGGGCTGTTACACAAAATGTACTTCTAAGTAATTGCCCCATAGATCCTATATCTATCTATATGAAGAAGAAATCATGTAAGGGAGGGGATTCCTATTTGTACAAATGGTACTTCGAACTTGGAACGAGCATGAAGAAATTAACGATACTTCTTTATCTTTTGAGTTGTTCTGCCGGATCGGTCGCTCAAGATCTTTGGTCTTCATCCAGACACGATGAAAAAAATTGGATCACTTCTTATGGATTCGTTGAGAATGATTCTGATCTAGTTCATGGCCTATTACTATTATTACTATTAGAAGTAGAAGGCGCTCTGGCTCTGGCGGGATCCTCACGGACAGAAAAATATTGCAGTCAGTTTGATAATAATCGAGTAACATTACTTCTTCGGTCCGAACCAAGGAATC